CTTGGACTGGGTATTAACGGTCAATCTCCGGTAGAAGGTTCCGTCGGAACAATTATTTATTTCAGGTACCTCTTAAATAAAAAAAAAAAAAAGAGAGAAAATGTGGGGAGAAATGACAAGAAGATATTGGAACATGAATTTTGAAGAGATGATGAAAGCAGGAGTTCATTTTGGCCATGGTACTAGGAAATGGAATCCTAGAATGGCACCTTACATCTCTTCAAAGCGTAAAGGTATTCATATTACAAATCTTACTCGAACTGCTCGTTTTTTGTCAGAAGCCTGTGATTTAGTTTTTGATGCAGCAAGTATAGGAAAACACTTCTTAATAGTTGGTACCAAAAATAAAGCAGCCAATTTAGTAGCATCAGCTGCAATAAGAGCTCGGTGTCATTATGTTAATAAAAAATGGCTCGGTGGTATGTTAACGAATTGGTCCACTACAGAAATGAGACTTCATAGGTTCAGGAACTTGAGATCGGAACAAAATACGGGGAAACTCAACTGTCTCCCGAAAAGAGATGTAGCAATGTTGAAGAGGCAATTATCTCACTTGCAAACCTATCTGGGCGGGATCAAATATATGACGGGGTTACCCGATATTGTAATCATCGTTGATCAGCAAGAAGAATATACGGCTCTTCGAGAATGTCTCACTTTGGGGATTCCAACAATTTGTTTAATCGATACAAATTGTGACCCGGATCTCGCAAATATTCCGATTCCAGCGAACGATGACGCTATAGCTTCAATCCGATTGATTCTTAACAAATTAGTATCCGCAATTTGTGAGGGTGGTTCTAGCTATATAAGAAATTGTTGATTAATAATAGGATAAGTCAATGACTTTGGAAACTCCATAAATTGATTGAATCGGTTACTATCCCTGAGTCTCAAAAAAGAGATCAAAATCACTGGGGATATTATGTGATCACTTGGGATCCGAAATATACGATTGATTCAAAGTAGACGAGTTGAGAAAGAGATATGAGATGGCTGAATCAAAATAATTCCTTTTTAAGTTCTATTTATGTCAGAGGGCAATATGAATGTTTTACCCTGTTCCATCAACTCACTAAAAGTGTTATACGATATATCCGATGTGGAAGTAGGCCAACATTTTTATTGGCAAATAGGGGGTTTCCAAGTTCATGCCCAAGTACTTATCACTTCTTGGGTTGTAATTGCTATCTTATTAGGTTCAGCCACTATAGCTGTTCGGAATCCACAAACCATTCCAACCGACGGTCAGAATTTCTTCGAATATGTCCTCGAATTCATTCGAGACTTGAGCAAAACTCAGATTGGAGAAGAATATGGTCCTTGGGTTCCCTTTATTGGAACTATGTTCCTATTTATTTTTGTTTCTAACTGGTCAGGTGCCCTTTTACCCCGGAAAATCATACAGTTACCGCATGGAGAGTTAGCTGCACCCACGAATGATATAAATACTACTGTTGCTTTAGCTTTACCTACGTCAGTGGCATATTTCTATGCGGGTCTTACCAAAAAAGGATTGGGTTATTTCGGTAAATACATTCAACCAACTCCAATACTTTTACCAATTAACATCCTAGAAGATTTCACAAAACCCTTATCACTTAGTTTTCGACTTTTCGGGAATATATTAGCGGATGAATTAGTAGTTGTTGTTCTTGTTTCTTTAGTACCTTCGGTGGTTCCTATACCTGTCATGTTCCTTGGATTATTCACAAGCGGGATTCAGGCTCTTATTTTTGCAACTTTAGCCGCAGCTTATATAGGTGAATCCATGGAGGGTCATCATTGACTAGCTTCCGAAATGGTCTTAAAAAAAGCTTATCCCAACTCATACCGGTATATACGATCTAGAATAGGAGCAAAAAAAAAAATGTATGATATTAGAGAATTAAAAAAAAGTAAGGGGGGTCGAGCTGGGTATATGTAAGGGCTCTAAGCCAATCCCTGTATATGTTTCGAAGAATGATTCTAGAATCCGGTTCAATAGAAGATACGGATGGTTTACGTTATTAAAGAAACAATGTATATGTGATATTAGATATTCACTAGTTATATATGGGCTATCCATATATATTATTTCCCATCCCACTGAATTTAGACGGATTCCAATGCAAGCCCTTCCGTTTTATCTGTGACTGTGGATTGAATGAATAAACAAATGAAGTCAAGCATGCATATAGAAGAGCGAAGAATTGAAAGAATGGAATGGTTCGGAACAAAGAAATGGAAGAACTGGAACCGTATAGATTTACAAAGACTCCACGGATAGGAACTAAAAACGAGATATCGAAGTAGCTCTGATGATTCAGTAATATTATTATTTCAATTCAGAGTTCTTAGTTCTTTTTTTTTTTCGGATAGATCTTAAGTGATGGAATAATGAAGTAATAATTCATCGGTTGATTGTATCATTAACCATTTCTTTTTTTTGGTGCGAGGAACTTAATATGAATCCATTGATTTCTGCCGCTTCCGTTATTGCTGCTGGATTGGCTGTGGG